CAAAATGGAATTCGTTTCTTTTGTATACTTTGAATACAAATACACAATACCCATCGTTTATTTTACCCGTTTTAGATACATAAAACTTAATTAGTAAGAGGGGTTTAGCTCCGACATTTAGATGGATAAGTATGTATCATGATCTATAACTAGAACACTGAATATGTATGTCAACCCATATCAATTAATTTGTAGAATATAATATATACTCATAAAAATTACTCATGTGCCAGGAACCAGATTTGAACTGGTGACACGAGGATTTTCAGTCCTCTGCTCTACCAGCTGAGCTATCCCGACCATTCACGACACACCATCCTCATTTTATTTTAATGTAGGACTTGGGTCTATGTCAATTACAAAAATGAAAAGATATTACAAAGTAATATCCAAGCCCTGGTAGAATTTCTTGTATCTTCAAAAAGAAAACTTTGTAAGTTTCAATACAGTACAAATAATACGAATAATGATTATAGATTGTTAATTAATCAAATTTAATACATTATTCAATTCAAAGATGCTCATTTGCATTGGTACACGTATCATATATATCACATACAAGGCTTATGATGTGATAAGAAAAAAATTTCCTCTCAGATTGGTTTGTGAAGATAGTAGAGTGAGAATGACTGAGAACTATAAGCAATAAGCAATTTTGAGTCACTAACAAAATGAGAAGATAAAAAATGAGGGAGGCAGCCGGGTCTTTTTGGGGATAGAGGGACTTGAACCCTCACGATTTCTAAAGTCGACGGATTTTCCTCTTACTATAAATTTCTTTGTTGTCGATATTGACATGTAAAATGGGACTCTATCTTTATTCTTAATCCGATTAAAAAAATTCTAAAAAAAAAATTATCGGACTATTCTGGAGGGAATGTTTTGATCAATGAATATTTCATTCTTTTTTCACTTTTTATTTTGAATCGATTCAAAATAAATTCTTTGTTTTTATCATATATATAGATAGAAAAAAATTATAGAACCGGTTGGAGTCATCATTAATCATTTTTAATTGTTTGGTGACAGTATTTCAGTAAGTATACATCAGTAGGTACACATATGTATATAGGTTTATCTTTCATCTTTTCGGAAGTTTCGATGGAAGGATTCCTTTACTAACACAATGCAGCCAACTCCATTTGTTAGAACAGCTTCCATTGAGTCTCTGCACCTATCCTTTATTTATTCTCGCTTTCTGAAACCCTTGCTTGTTTTCAGAAAACCGGATTTGGCTCAGGATTGCCCATTTTTAATTCCAGGGTTTCTCTGAATTTGAAAGTTATCACTTGGTAGGTTTCCATACCAAGGCTCAATCCAATTAAGTCCGTAGCGTCTACCAATTTCGCCATATCCCCTTTTTTTGTGATGTAATTAGGATCACACATATCATGATGCCGTTTACCCTTTTTGTTCATTTCCATTTCTATTATATTATGCTAGAACCGTTGAATTCATTAGATATCGATTCCTGTATGGAAAAGTGTTTTCTCCGATTTGATTTCGTATCTATCTTCTTTCATTTTTATTGGAGACCCTAGTTAGTCCAACGACAAATTCAATATTCAATATAGATATATACCGCATAACATATATCTATTATAATATTATATATATACATGTCCCTATTTCTATCATTTTCTATCATTTTTAGTGTGCAATTTTGAATACTTGAACGGTCGATTCTTTTTTTTTTTTTCGTCTTAGGTTTCCCCTTTCCGAATGAAACCCTAGGAATGTTTCATTATGGTCTGGATTGCACTTTTCTCTTTGTATCTATCCTTTTCTTAGCTTAGGGCAGATCATAAAAAAAAATGACAACGACAAAGGGCAATTTAGTATTATTAATTTCAAATTTCAGTAATAGCCATAACTAATCGAATAGATATAATTAATCAATTAATCATTTCGTTAATTTCAAATTATTTATTAATGCAATTTTTTCAAATTCATTTTTAATCTAAAAAAAATATATAGAAATATAAATTTATGTACTAAAAATTTTTATTTTTATTTAATTTCTATTTATTTATATACTAAAATTATATAGTAAAATAGCAAAAAACAATATTAAAAACATAGTAAAAGGAATATTAAATATTGAATAGGAAATAGGAAAAAAATTCGAATCTCTAATTAAATAAATTAAGATATTTATTATTGATAAACATATATTTGAGAAATAGATCTAAATTAATATATCAAAATATCAAAATGAAATCTTTTTGAAAATAAAATTAGATTTTCCATTTTTATTCGTTTCTATAGTTGAATTTTTCTACATTTATATCTATATCATAGTTATTATGAAATAACTAAGAATAAACAGTTAAGATCTCAATAGCAGCAGTTTACTAAATTAGTATACGTGTACAATTTATGTTACGTGAGCCCGCTTAGCTCAGAGGTTAGAGCATCGCATTTGTAATGCGATGGTCATCGGTTCGATTCCGATAGCCGGCTTTTCTCCATTTTTTCTTATTATTATTATTTCAAATTA